TGAATGGTCTGAGGATTTAAAGGATTGGAATAGAGAAATGCATATTAAATGTACCTATAATGGCGTTCAATTATCAGAAAAAGAATTTCCAAAAAACTGGTTAACAGACGGTATTCAGATCAAGATCCTATTTCCTTTTAGTCTTAAACCTTGGCACAGATCTAAACTACAAGCCCCTTATAATGATCCAATAAAAAAAAAGGATCAAAAAAATGATTTTTGCTTTTTAACAGTTTTTGGAATGGAAACTGAACTACCTTTTGGTTCTCCCAGAAAAAAACTTTCATTTTTTGAACCCATTTTTAAAGAACTAAAAAAAAAAATTAAAAAATTGAAAAAGAAATGTTTTATAATTCTAAGAATTTTAAAAGAACAAAAAAAATTGTTTCTAAATGTCTCAAAAGAAACAAAAAAATGGATCATTAAAAGCATTCTGTTTATAAAAGAAATAATAAAAGAACTCTCAAAAATAAACCCAATTATATTATTTGGATTTGGATTGAGAGAAATAGAAGTATATGAATTGAGTGAAACTAAAAAAGATTCGATAATTGGTAATCGGATGATTCATGAATCGTCGATTCAAATTATATCTCAGGGTTGGACAAATTATTCATTAACAGAAAAAAAAATGCAAGATCTAACTGATAGAACAAATACAATCATAAATCAAATAGAAAAAATTACAAAAGAAAATAAAAAAGGAACTCCAGATATAAATTTTATTTCTAACAAAATAAGTTATGATGATAAAGGATCAGAATCACAAAAAAATATTTGGCAGATATTAAAAAGACAAAATGTTAGATTAATCCGTAAGTCACATTATTTTATAAAATATTTCATTGAAAGGATATACATAGATATCTTTCTATGTATCATTAATATTCCTAGCATCAATACACAACTTTTTCTTGAATCAACAAAAAAAATTATTTATAAATACATTAACGATAATGAAGCAAATCACGAAAGAATTGATAAAACAAATCAAAGTGTAATTCCCTTTATTTCGACTATAAAAAAGTCATTTACTAATATTAGTAATAAGAATTCAAAGACTTTTTGCGACTTATCTTACTTTTCACAAGCATATGTATTTTACAAATTATCACAAACTCAACTTATTAACTTATATAAGTTAAAATCTGTATTTCAATATAACGGAATGTCTCTTTTTCTTAAGAATGAAATAAAGGATTTTTTTGTTGTAACACAAGAACTATTTCATTCCGAATTAAGACATAAGAATCTTCGCAATTATGGAATGAATCAAGGGACAAATTGGTTAAGGAGTCAGTATCAATGTGATGTATCTCATATTAAATGGTCTAGATTAGTACCACAAAAATGGCGAAATATATTCAATCAACACTGTATGGCTCAAAATAAAGATTTATGTGATTTATATGAAAAGGATCGATTAATTAACTACGAAAAAAATTTCGAAACAGATTCATTACTGAATCAAAAAGATAATTTTAAAAAACAATATAGATATGATATTTTAGCATATAAATCTATTAATTATGAAGATAAGAAGGACTCTTATATTTATGGATCACCATTACAAGTAAAAAATAAACAAGATATTTTTTATAATTACAACACACATACACAAAAATCAGTTAATATGCCGGAAGGTATTCCTATTATCCCTTATCTAGTAGAAGATGATATTAGAGATATGGAGATAAATCCAGATAGAAAGTATTTTGATTGGAGAATTTTCTATTTTTGTCTTAAAAATAAGGTCGATATTGACGCCTGGATCGATATTGATACTGACACTAACAGTAATAAATATACTAAGACTAGGGTTAATAAGTATCAAATAATTGATAAAATCAATAAGAGGGGTCTTTTTTATCTCACGATTCAGCAAGATCAAGAAATCAATCTATCCAATCAAATAACCCTTTTTGATTGGATGGGGATGAATGAAGAAATACTAAGTTGTCCCATATCAAATATGGAATTTTGGTTCTTCCCAGAATTGGGGATACTTTATAATACGTATAAAATTAAACCGTGGGTTATACCAATTAAATTACTAGTTTTAAATTCTAATATAAATGAAAATTATAGTAAAAACAAAAGCATCACCGGAAATAAAAAAAGGGATCCTTTTATATCAATATCGGAGAATTCAAAAAAATCTTTTGAATTAGAAAACCAAAATCAAGGGGAAAAAGAATACGCGGTCCAAGCAGATTTTAAATCAGCTCTTTCAAACCAAGAAAAAGATGTTGAAGAAGATTATACGGGATCGTACATGAAAAAAAATAGAAATAAAAAGCAATACAAGATCAATACAAAAGCGGAGTTTGATTTCTTCCTAAAAAGGTATTTGCATTTTCAATTGAGATGGGATGATTCTTTAAATAAAAAAATAAGCAATAACATCAAAGTATATTGTCTCCTGCTTAGACTGATAAATCCAAGAGAAATTACTATATCCTCTATTCAAAGAGGCGAAATGAGTCCGGATATTCTGATGATTCAGAAAGATTTAACTCTTACAGAATTGATTAAAAGGGGAATTTTGATTATTGAACCAATTCGTCTATCTATAAAAAATGATGGAAAATTTATTATGTATCAAACCATCGGTATTTCATTAGTTCATAAAAGCAAACACCAAATTAATCAAAGATACCGAGAAAAAAAACATGCTGATAAGAATTCTGATGAAGCGATTACAAAACATCAAAGGATGACTGGAAATAGAGATAAAAATCATTATGATTTGTTTGTTCCTGAAAATATTTTATCACCTAGACGTCGTAGAGAATTGAGAATTCTAATTTGTTTCAATTCTGAGAATAGACATAGAAATGCAGCATTTTGTAATGGGAATAAGGTAAACAGTCAAGTTTTGGATAAAAGCAAAAACTATAAAAAAAAACTTATTAAATTTAAGTTATTTCTTTGGCCCAATTATCGATTAGAAGATTTGGCTTGTATGAATCGTTATTGGTTTAATACCAATAATGGCAGTCGTTTCAGTATGGTAAGGGTACATATGTATCCGCGATTGAAAATGCATTAATAGTACATTTTTGCTATATTTCCCATACATACTATATCTGATCTATGACGACAAAGAGATGCACACATGCATTGTCTTACATTCCATCGTTCCATTCTGATACACGATACTAATTCAATGACATATCAATTTGATCTAGAAATGAATCAACAAAATATTATTATTTTAGGTCTAAATTTTTATCTTTTGTGAGTGCAGAAAACAACCATACTTTATGTATACCCTTTCAAATCCAAATAAAATTTACAAATTAAAAATTTAATTTTATTAAAAAAAAATTAGAAATTAATAACAAAATTAATATTTTTGTATATACAAAATAAAAATGAGAGGCATTATTATTACTGATCAATAAAGATATCTATCAATAAAAATTTCTTAAAATAAAAAGAGGGGGGCGAGAAGATTTCATTTTATGGTAAAAAATTCATTCATCTCAGCTATTTCACAAGAAGAAAAAGACGAAAACAGAGGATCTGCTGAATTTCAAATAGTTAGTTTCACCAATAGGATACGAAGACTTACTTCACATTTAGAATTACACAAAAAAGACTATTTATCTCAGAGAGGTTTACGTAAAATTCTGGGAAAACGCCAACGACTGCTGTCTTATTTGTCAAAGAAAAATAGAATATGTTATAAAGAATTAATTAATCGGTTGGATATTCGGGAGTCAAAAACCCGTTAATTTGAAGAGGCATTTTGAATTATTTGATTTATTAGATCGTGAATTTTAATGAACTTTTTTTCGTTTTCAGCAATTCATGAAAGAATGAATCGAGGAAAAACCGATGAATATACCAGCTACAAGAAAAGACCTCATGATAGTCAATATGGGCCCCCACCACCCATCAATGCATGGTGTTCTTAGACTCATCATTACTCTAGATGGTGAAGATGTTATTGATTGTGAACCAATATTGGGTTATTTACACCGAGGGATGGAAAAAATTGCGGAAAACCGAACAATTATACAATATTTGCCTTATGTAACACGTTGGGATTATTTAGCTACTATGTTCACAGAAGCAATAACTGTAAATGGACCGGAACAGTTGGGAAATATTCAAGTACCTAAAAGAGCTAGCTATATCAGAATAATTATGTTGGAGTTGAGTCGTATAGCTTCTCATCTGTTATGGCTTGGTCCTTTTATGGCGGATATTGGTGCACAAACTCCCTTTTTCTATATTTTCAGAGAAAGAGAATTAGTATATGATCTATTCGAAGCTGCCACCGGTATGAGAATGATGCATAATTATTTTCGTATCGGAGGAGTAGCGGCCGATCTACCTCATGGTTGGATAGATAAATGTTTGGATTTCTGCGATTATTTTTTAACAAGAGTTGCTGAATATCAAAAACTTATTACACGAAATCCTATTTTTTTAGAACGCGTCGAGGGAGTAGGCATTATTGGTAGAGAGGAAGTAATAAATTGGGGTTTATCGGGACCAATGCTGCGAGCTTCCGGAATACAATGGGATCTTCGTAAAGTTGATCATTATGAATGTTACGACGAATTTGATTGGGAGGTACAGTGGCAAAAAGAAGGAGATTCATTGGCTCGTTATCTAGTCCGAATTGGTGAAATGATAGAATCTATAAAAATCATTCAACAGGCTCTGGAAGGAATTCCAGGGGGACCCTATGAGAATTTAGAAATACGATACTTTGATAGAGAAAGGAATCCGGAATGGAATGATTTTGAATATCGATTTATTAGTAAAAAGCCTTCTCCTACATTTGAATTGCCGAAACAAGAACTTTATGTGAGAGTCGAAGCCCCAAAGGGAGAGCTGGGAATTTTTCTGATAGGGGATCAGAGTGGTTTTCCTTGGAGATGGAAAATCCGCCCCCCGGGTTTTATCAATTTGCAAATTCTTCCTCAGTTAGTTAAAAGAATGAAATTGGCTGATATTATGACGATACTAGGTAGTATAGATATCATTATGGGAGAAGTTGATCGTTGAAATGATAATTGATACACCAGAAGTACAAGATATTGATTCTTTTTCTAGATTAGAGTTTTTAAAAGAGGTTTATGGAATTATATGGGTGCTTATTCCTATTTTGACTCTTGTATTGGGAATCACAATAGGTGTACTGGTAATTGTATGGTTAGAAAGAGAAATATCCGCAGGTATACAACAACGTATTGGACCTGAATACGCCGGCCCTTTGGGAATTCTTCAAGCTCTAGCAGATGGGGCAAAACTGGTTTTCAAAGAAAATCTTCTTCCATCTAGGGGGGATACCCGTTTATTCAGTATCGGGCCATCCATAGCAGTCATATCAATTTTAGTAAGCTATTCAGTAGCTCCTTTTGGCTATCACCTTGTTTTAGCGGATCTCAATATCGGTGTTTTTTTATGGATTGCCGTTTCTAGTATTGCTCCAATTGGACTTCTTATGTCAGGGTACGGGTCAAATAATAAATATTCCTTTTTAGGTGGTCTACGAGCTGCTGCTCAATCGATTAGTTATGAAATACCATTAACTTTATGTGTGTTATCAATATCTCTACGTGCGATTCGTTGATACATAGACATAAACTTTTCTTTATTCCTTCCTTTCAAAGAAAGGGTTGGAATGAATTAAGTAGATGTAGATATCTTCATTTTTTTTATTCATTATTCGGGTTGATGAACTAAATCAAATAGTTATATGAGTGAAAGAAAACAGCTTATATATAAATTCGCAGTAAAAAGATTGAGTCTCATTTTCTATGTATAAGAGTTAGAGAGTTAAGCGGAAATAAACATAAACAGAAGCGACCGTTTCCCCCAAGATTGGTTGATTAGTCATCCTGACTTGAAGCGGGCTCAAAAGATCAACCATATTGAGTTTTCACTATCATTTGTATGTATTACCACAGGGGGGGGTTGAACAAAAACGAGTGGGTGGTTAGAAACACCAAGATATGTAAAGGATTAGTAATGGAGATTATGTAAATTCTCCAAAAGGACATTTTTACATAATATACAAACAAAGAATACTCATTGGGGCTTTAAGTTGGTAGAAATGATCAGGCAATACTCCCCACGACACGATTCCAATCCAGAGTATGCTCCTATCCACCGATTAAATAAATAACTATTGGGAACGAAATAATCCTTTACTTTATTTTGTAAGCCCCCTTTTTCTCAGAAATAGAAAGAAGAATAGGAACGAAAAAAAGAGAAAGAAATCCAATTCCAATAAAAAAATAAAAAAGATACCTTTTTTATTTCCCAGATACATATTAATAGATATAGAATTTGTGTCATAATTCATGAATTAATTATAGAATTTTTTTCGTACGTGAAATAAGCGGGTTATTGATATTTCTACAATAAGTATTTTATTGAAGAATTAAGTTATTACTCAACAAAGAAGAATTAAAATTCTTATTGAAATTATTAAAGTTAAAGTAAAGGATGAGATCGATTCAGAAGTACTTTTTTTATTTATTATTAAATAAATTAAATAATTATAACAGACAGAATTCAATTGGTCTAATTTAGGACCGTCCAATAGATTTTGACTTTATCCATCCTACAAACGTACCAAGATAAAATAATACTGACGCGATCCTTAGATTTATTTCTGGCCTTTAAGGAGCCGTATGAGGTGAAAATCTCATGTACGGTTCTGTAATAGCGATGGTAACAGTAATGGTATCACCGACTATAATTATCTAACAGTTCAAGTACAATTGATATAGTTGAGGCGCAATCAAAATACGGTTTTTGGGGATGGAATTTGTGGCGTCAGCCTATAGGGTTTATCATTTTTATCATTTCTTCCCTAGCAGAATGTGAGAGATTACCTTTTGATTTACCCGAAGCAGAAGAAGAATTAGTAGCAGGTTATCAAACCGAATACTCGGGTATAAAATTTGGTTTATTTTATGTTGCTTCCTATCTAAACCTATTAGTTTCTTCATTATTTGTAACAGTTCTTTACTTGGGAGGTTGGAATATCTCTATTCCGGACATATATGTTTCTGAGCTTTTTGAAATAAATAAAACATGTGGAGTTTTTGGAGCGACAATTGGTATCTTTATTACATTAGCTAAAACTTATTTGTTCTTGTTCATTCCTATCACAACAAGATGGACTTTACCGAGGCTAAGAATGGACCAACTATTGAATCTTGGATGGAAATTTCTTTTACCTATTTCTCTCGGTAATCTATTATTAACAACTTCTTCCCAACTCTTTTCACTGTAAGGTAAATTTACAACTTGTCTCAAACAAGAGAAATAAACAAACATAAAATTATTCATAATATATATTAATGATATGTTCTCTATGGTAACTGGGTTCATGAATTATGGTCAACAAACAGTACGAGCTGCAAGGTACATTGGTCAAAGTTTCATGATTACTTTATCTCACGCAAATCGTTTACCTGTAACTATTCAATATCCTTATGAAAAATTAATCACCGCGGAGCGTTTCCGCGGTCGAATCCATTTTGAATTTGATAAATGTATTGCTTGTGAAGTATGTGTTCGTGTATGTCCTATAGATCTACCCGTTGTTGATTGGAAATTGGAAACTGATATTCGCAAGAAACGGTTGCTTAATTACAGTATTGATTTCGGAGTCTGTATATTTTGTGGTAATTGCGTTGAGTATTGTCCAACAAATTGTTTATCAATGACTGAAGAATATGAACTTTCTACTTATGATCGTCACGAATTGAATTATAATCAAATTGCTTTGGGTCGTTTACCAATGTCAGTAATTGACGATTATACAATTCGAACAATTTTTAATTCGCCTCAAAAAAAAAAAAGTAAATCTCTTGATTAAAGAATAATTTATAATTACTTTACTAAGACTATTACTTTACTAATAAATAATACTAAGGTTCATTTTTTTTTTTGATCTAATCTAAAGGAATCGGGTTTCTTTCGTTTTGTTTGGTCAATAACTGCAAATCCCAACTGTTGATTAGTTGGTTAAGAATCACGTCTTAATTTGGATTGAAAATCCATTAATTAATATATCTGTAATTATTTTTACATATATAGTTTCAAATGAGAACTACTCTTTCAGATAACGAATTAAATTAGTCCAATAATTGTACTTACATTTATTCATATCCCTTAGGATTTAATTAGGAATTGCTCAAAAATTATAATTTTTTTTCTGTTCGGATTTCAATAAGGTCATGAAAAACATTTCGATTTATTTATCTCTTATTTTACATATAATGGATTTGCCCGGACCAATACATGATTTTCTTTTAGTCTTTCTGGGATCGGTTCTTATACTAGGAGGTATGGGAGTGGTATTATTTACCAACCCCATTTATTCTGCCTTTTCATTGGGACTGGTTCTTGTTTGTATATCCTTATTCTATATTCTATTAAACTCCTATTTTGTAGCTGCTGCACAACTCCTTATTTACGTGGGAGCTATAAATGTTTTAATCGTATTTGCTGTGATGTTTATGAATGGTTCAGAATATTACAAAGATTTGAATCTTTGGACCGTTGGGGATGGGGTTACTTTGCCAGTTTGTACAAGTATTTTTGTTTTACTCATGATTACTATTACAGATACGTCATGGTACGGGATTATTTGGACTACAAGATCAAACCAGATTATAGAACAAGATTTGATAAGTAATAGTCAACAAATTGGAATTCATTTATCAACGGATTTTTTTCTTCCGTTTGAATTCGTTTCGATAATTCTTTTAGCCGCTTTGATAGGTGCAATTGCCGTGGCGCGACAGTAATAAATCTATAGAATTTGCAACAGCAATCCAAATTAAACTGTGTTCTGTTTTATTACATTTATTTCCCTTCAATTAAAGGTTCTTTATGTCTAAAATATAAATTATTTTATTCAATCTATTCTATTACCAATAGAATATATTCCTTTGTTCCGTACTTTTTTTTATTCTAGTCAATTGAATCTGTTTAATTGTTGTTCAGTTCATATTGAAATGAATCGAAATTGATAAGGAGTTGGTCAATGATGCTCGAGCATGTACTTGTTTTGAGTGCCTACTTATTTTCTATCGGTATCTATGGATTGATCACGAGTCGAAATATGGTTAGAGCCCTTATGTGTCTTGAACTTATACTGAATGCGGTTAATATAAATTTCGTAACATTTTCTGATTTTTTTGATAGTCGCCAATTAAAAGGAAATATTTTCTCAATTTTTGTTATAGCTATTGCAGCCGCTGAAGCAGCTATTGGTCCGGCTATTGTTTCGTCAATTTATCGTAACAGAAAATCAACTCGTATCAATCAATCAAATTTGTTGAATAAGTAGTATTAATAATCATATAAATTCTAATATTCATAAATTATAATTACCATGACCATATATTACGTATAATACATGTTTTAGAAAATGTAAAAAATCAATGTAAGAAATCAAAGTATCTTGGTTCTATCGCACGGGTCGATCCAGAAGTAGATTGATTATAAAAATTCTGATAAATTATTGATTCATCTGGTGTCTAAATATATGATTCATTTACAAGTTTACTAGATCGAAAATTTCTGACATTTAAAAATTTATAGATCCAATGTCACATTCAGTAAAGATTTATGATACGTGTATAGGGTGCACTCAATGTGTGCGAGCCTGCCCAACAGATGTATTAGAAATGATACCTTGGGACGGATGTAAGGCTAAGCAAATTGCTTCCGCTCCAAGAACAGAGGACTGTGTCGGTTGTAAGAGATGTGAATCCGCCTGTCCAACGGATTTCTTGAGTGTTCGAGTTTATTTATGGCATGAAACAACTCGAAGTATGGGTCTAGCTTATTAATACGTTCCAGAAAACCCTACTTGAAATACATTTTTTTTTACCTTTACCGACAAAAACCCGCGCTCAAAAAATATTTATTTTGAGCACGGGTTTTTCTGGTCCAAGTTTATCTTGTTTTTACCATGAATTATTTTCCTTGGTTAACACTAGTTGTAGTTTTG